AATTTATAATCAAATTTTATATTTTTATATTTTAAAATATTAAATTAAAATTTAAAATATAAAATTATAATTATAATAATTATAATAATATAAAGAATTATATAATCTAATGATTAGTTATAGCAATTAGATTCTAATTATAAATTAGATTATTTAGATTAGATTTTGAATTCTATGTTTATTTTTATATTTTTTTTGAAATTTATAGTTATAGCGTTATAACGGGTCAGCCCTAAGGAAAGGATAAGAATAAAGATTAAGCATAGGGGTGCAATCCAGATCATAATGAGACATTCCTCTGGTTTCATTCGGAAAGGTAGGGTCTAAGACGAAAAAAAAAAAACAAAAGAATCGACCGTTCAAGTATTCCAAATCGCGCGGGAAAAATGAGAGGAGGAGAGGCATATATATATGGTATATATCCATCTATATTGAATTGTAGATACATCAATGATAGAATCATTTCTGATTGGACCAAATACCGGTCCTCCGGTAGAGATGAAAGAAGATAGGAAAGAAATCAAATAGGAGGAGACACTTTTTCGATATAGGAATCAGTATCTAATGAATTCAATGGTTCCAGCATAAATGGAAGAAAGAAAGGGATGGCATCACAATGAGATCCTAGTCTCAAAACAAAAAGGGGATATGGCGAAATAGGTAGACGCTACGGACTTGATTCGATTGAGCCTTGGTATGGAAACCTACTAAGTGATAACTTTCAAATTCAGAGAAACCCTGGAATTAAAAATGGGCAATCCTGAGCCAAATCCTGTTTTCAGAAAATAAACAAGGGTTCAGAAAGCGAGAATAAAAAAAAAAAGGATAGGTGCAGAGACTCAATGGAAGTTGTTCTAACGAATGGAGTTGACTGCGTTGTGTTGGTAGAGGAATCCTTCCATCAAAACTACAGAAGGATAAACCTCATTTTTTTATATGAAAAAATGGAAGAATTGTTGTGAATCGATTCCAAGTTGAAGAAAGAATCGAATATTCAGTAATCAAACCATTCACTCCATAGTCTGATAGATCTTTTGAAGAACTGATTAATCGGACGAGAATAAAGATAGAGTCCCATTCTACATGTCAATACCGACAAAAATGAAATTTATAGTAAGAGGAAAATCCGTCGACTTTCAAAATCGTGAGGGTTCAAGTCCCTCTATCCCCAAAAAAGGCACATTTTACTTTACTCCCTAACTATTTATACTATCATCTTTTTTCGTCAGCGGTTCAAAATTCGTTATGTTTCTCATTCACTCTACTCTTTCTCTTTCACAAACGACTCCGAATAGAAATGTTTCTCTCTTCTCTTATCACAAGTCTTGTGATATATACAATACACGTAACACGTACAAATGAACATCTTTGAGCAAGGAATCCCCATGTGAATTATTCACAGTCGATATCAGTACTCTTAAGTAAACTTACAAAGTCTTCTTTTTTAAGATCCAAGAAATTCCAGGACCTGGTAAGACTTTGTAATGCTTTTTTAGTCGTAATTCTTTTTTAGTCCCTTTAATTGAAATTGACATAACCCAAGTCCTCTAGTAGGATGATGCATGGGGAATGGTCGGGATAGCTCAGCTGGTAGAGCAGAGGACTGAAAATCCTCGTGTCACCAGTTCAAATCTGGTTCCTGGCACATGGTTAATTTGTAGAATAGATACTCATACAAATTAATCGATATGGATCGACATACATATTCGTTAATAGTCTAGATCATGATACATACTTCTCCATCTAGGTGTCTAGAGATATACCCCTCTATTTTGTAGATGGGTAAAGAGTATATAGAGTATATAATAAGTAAATAGGTAAAGAAAAAAATTAGATTCTGTTTCCTTTTCTTTTTTGTTTGTTCATACTGCGCCTCCTCTCATTCAAAAAGAATGAATGTTAATACTTCATACATATCCGAAAAGTGAAGTTAGTTAGTTGAAAAACCCAAAAGTCTAGTCTAGAGGAGTTGAAGTATGAGAATAGACAAGATTAATCTCAGATACAGTGCAAATAGAATCTGATCTCCTTTCATTTTTTTTGTATTTTCTTTCTTCTTCAACTCCCTCCTACGTGACTTTCTAGAGCCCATCTAAGTGATGTACGCGGTACAAAGCTCATGATGCAGAACTCTTTTGGTTCATCCGGCTCATCCGAAAGAAATATCTTCCAAATTGGGGAATACCAATGAAGCCCTAATTTTCTTTTCTTTTTTTATTTAGACCATCCATAATACAAATGAGAGTCCGATTACTCTGTTTGATCTAGAACCGACCCGAACAGAAAAATATTCTTTGAATATCTGGAGTCGTAGAAATAAAGATTAGTTTCTTATCATTCAATGAGCATCTTGTATTTCATAGAAATTGGGGGCAATATAATCTTTACGTAAGGGCCATCCTATCCAACTTTCAGGCATCAAGATACGTTTTAGGCGTGGATGATTATCATAAGAGATTCCCAACATATCATAAGATTCCCGTTCTTGAAAATCTGCACT